ACAGCTCTTCGCGAATGTATGACTTTGGGCATTCCAACGATTTGTTTAATCGATACAAATTGTGACCCGGATCTAGCAGATATTTCGATTCCAGCAAATGATGACGCTATAGCTTCAATTCGATTAATTCTTAACAAATTAGTATTTGCAATTTGTGAGGGCCGTTCTAGCTATATACGAAATTCTTGATTAATAATAAGATAAGTAAATCATTTTTGGAACTCCATAGAATAGATTTATTGAATCGGTTACTATTTATGAATCGCACAAAAGAGATAAAAATAACCGAGGATATTATGTAATTAGTTGGGTTGGTATTCAAAATATCCAATGAAAGTATGCAAGTCGAAAACGAGATGGTTGAATCAAAATAATTCCTTTTAAAGTTCTATTTCTTTCAGAGGTTAATATGAATGTTTTATTATGTTCCATCAACACACTAAAAGAGTTATACGATATATCCGGTGTGGAAGTAGGCCAACATTTCTATTGGCAAATAGGAAGTTTCCAAGTCCATGGCCAAGTACTTATTACTTCTTGGGTTGTAATTGCTATCTTATTAGGTTCAGCCATTATAGCTGTTCGTAACCCACAAACCATTCCGACTGACAGTCAGAATTTCTTTGAATATGTACTTGAATTCATTCGAGACGTGAGCAAAACGCAGATTGGAGAAGAATATGGTCCATGGGTTCCATTTATTGGAACTATGTTTTTATTTATTTTTGTTTCGAATTGGTCAGGGGCTCTTTTACCCTGGAAAATCATACAGTTACCTCATGGGGAGTTAGCCGCACCCACAAATGATATAAATACTACTGTTGCTTTAGCTTTACTCACGTCAGTAGCATATTTCTATGCGGGCCTTACAAAAAAGGGATTAGGTTATTTCGGTAAATACATTCAACCAACCCCAATCCTTTTGCCCATTAACATCTTAGAAGATTTCACAAAACCCTTATCGCTTAGTTTTCGACTTTTTGGAAATATATTAGCTGATGAATTGGTAGTTGTTGTTCTTGTTTCTTTAGTACCTTTAGTGGTTCCTATACCTGTCATGTTCCTTGGATTATTTACAAGTGGCATTCAAGCTCTTATTTTTGCAACCTTAGCTGCGGCTTATATAGGCGAATCCATGGAAGGTCATCATTGATTAGTTTTCGACATAGTCTTTTGTTTTTAGCTTAGCCTGACGGCATGTCTGCGTGTCTCAAAGTAATCCACTTAGACTTAGGGAAGAAAAATATACAAATAAAATAAGGTCTAAATAAAGTATATACGATCTAGAGTAATAGTAAAAAAAATATTACGATATTAAGTTAAGGAATTGTAAAAAAAAAAAGGAAAGAGATCTTTTAGATCTTTTTCCTCAAATTCCTGTTTGGTCGATTTATACCACCCTACAATGAATATTCCCTTTATATGGTTTTGTTCATTCAATTCCAATATTAAATATTAGTTTAGTATATTAGTGGGTTTATTAAATATTAGTTTATTAGGTAGTATATTAGGAGTCATAATCTAAGTAAGACTTCTTATGATATCTGTTTACGACGTACGATTAAAAAAAAAGAAGGTATAGAGAATGATTCTCATTTCAGTTGATTTCATTCAATTCACCGATTGACCAAAAAAATTAATAAATAATAAATTACATGAACTTCGATCAATTCAATCCTGATATTTCTATGCAATGATTAGGCCTAACGAATTTCTCAGTTAGATTGATTGTACCCATGTGGGATAATGATAACTAAAAAAAGAAGATAAGGGTTTACAAAAAAGGAGATTTATAAAAAAAGGGTTGGTTAGAGGAGGAAAAAAAAGGGGGGGTTCGAACTAGATGTATGTAATCTAATCGTTATAAGACATGCCTTGCGTATGTTTCGAAGAATGATTCTAGAATCCGACTGAATCTAAGATGCGAGTAGTTGGTTTACGTTATGGGGGAAAGACATGTATATGTGATATTCGATATTAACTAGGTATATATGAACTAAAGATATATCTAATTTGCCCTACTATTGTGAATTTAGATAGGGATTCCAATAGAAGTCCTTCCGTTTCGACTGTTATTTTTTGTTTATTGAATTGAATGAATTTAAATCACGAAAAAGAACAAAGAATTCAAACCAAAGAAAGAATAGTTCGGAAAAAAAAAATAAAAAAGAACGAACTGGCCGAACAAAAGTCGTATGGATTAACAAAAATTACGTGATAGGAAAATATCGAAGCAGTTCTGATGCTTCAAGAATATTATTATTTCAATTCGGGTTTTTTAGTTACTTTGAATGGATAAATCTTAGCGATGGAATAAGTAAGTCATAATTCATTGGTTGATTGTATCATTAACTATTTCTTTCTTTATTTTTTTTTTGCGAGGAACTTATCATGAATCCACTGATTTCTGCCGCTTCCGTTATTGCTGCTGGATTGGCTGTCGGGCTTGCTTCTATTGGACCTGGGGTTGGGCAAGGTACTGCTGCGGGTCAAGCTGTAGAAGGGATCGCCAGACAACCAGAAGCAGAGGGAAAAATACGAGGTACTTTATTGCTTAGTCTGGCTTTTATGGAAGCTTTAACAATTTATGGACTGGTTGTGGCATTAGCGCTTTTATTTGCGAATCCCTTTGTTTAATCCTAAAAATATTTTTGTTTTTCTTTTTTATTTCCTTGGATTTGATGCTCTTGCTTTTTCGAATTATATGAAGATTTCACTCCTACAATTTCTTATTCGTTGTGACAACAACCCTTGGACAGGACTGATTTGAGGATGAGGAATTCAATTAGCCGATCAACTCGCTTTCTTCTCTTAGTCTAATGGAACTTTTTTTAGGAAGTATTGCAACAAACGAGAAATTTTATTTTGCAACTGACATAATACCTGGTACCTAATTCTAATAAGTATCATTCTTATTGGAAATTTCCACTTATTGGAAATTTCCAATTGAAAAAAAAAATCCATTTACATCTATAAATCAATATATTTTTTTACTTTTTTACTTTATAATACTCTATTTAATTCTATTTGATTTAGAAAAATAATAGAATAAAAAAAATATAGATAATTAGTCTATCTATAAGAATAAGAAAGAGGAGATCATATGAAAAATGTAACCGATTCTTTCCTTTCCTTGGGTTATTGGCCATTCGCCGGGAGTTTCGGGTTTAATACCGATATTTTAGCAACAAATCCAATAAATCTAAGTGTAGTCTTTGGTGTATTGATTTTTTTTGGAAAGGGAGTGTGTGCGAGTTGTTTATTTCAAGAATAGGCTGGATCCAACCAACTGCACTTTTTTTCGTTATAACTCGAAAAGGTGCACGATTCCGCGAATTACTTCTGAATAAATTAATAAATCATATTTAAGAACCATAGCATTTCGTGATTCATTGGTAAATCTACTTTGATTCTCTATCAACCAATAATGTGGGACCGTTAACAGGGTTAAAGCTAAATCGTTTGAAGTCCAGATGCAGCGTGGTACTCTTTCTACTACTATGTTAATACAGAATATGTTAATACAGAAATGGTTTCAAAGAGTTGGAATTTTTTTTTTTTCGATATAAAACACTCATGTCGATAAAAAAATGATTTGAACCCGTTATTTGTATTTGATTTTTTTTTAATTGGAAAAATTGATATTTCACCCCCCCTTTTTTTTTATCTTTTTTATCCAATGCTGAATCGATGACCTATGTATAAAGTAAGAAGAATTCTTTGGATTTGAAGAAAAAAAAACAACTTTGCTGACAATTATTTGTTTGGTCAGAAGAGTCCTCCGAATATTATGTTCTTGGATTAGTGATAAGTTTCTATACTTTCACGAATATGAATAGAGAAGAGAGGATAGGCTCATTCCATTAAAAAAAGCTAGGGAGCTTCCCCCATACATAAGATAAGTAATTGAGCGTGAGAGCCAAATGAATTGAAAGATTCATGTTTGGTTCGGGAAGGGATTGTGGAAGTTTTGAAATGAATGGAAAGATAATCTACTTTCATTAAGTGATTTATTAGATAATCGAAAACAGCGGATCTTGAAGACTATTCAAAATTCAGAAGAACTACGCGAGGGGGCCGTGGAACGGCTGGAAAAAGCCCGGGCCCGCTTGCGGAAAGTAGAAATGGAAGCGGAGCAGTTTCGAGCGAATGGCTACTCTGAGATAGAACGAGAAAAATTGAATTTGATTAATTCAACTTATAAGACTTTGGAACAATTAGAAAATTACAAAAATGAAACCATTCAGTTTGAACAACAAAAAGCTATTAATCAAGTTCGACAACGGGTTTTCCAACAAGCCTTACAAGGAGCTCTAGGAACTCTGAATAGTTGTTTGAACGACGAGTTACATTTACGTACCATCAGTACTAATATTGGCATGTTTGGAACGATGAAAGAAATAAAGGGTTAGTCTTTCTACTGCAGGCATTATTTTTCTTTCAAACAAAAATAAAGAATTAAGAAACACTCATGGTAACTATTCGAGCAGATGAAATTAGTAATATTATCCGTGAACGTATTGAGCAATATAATAGAGAAGTAAAGATTTTAAATACCGGTACTGTACTCCAAGTAGGCGACGGCATTGCTCGTATTTATGGTCTTGATGAAGTAATGGCAGGGGAATTAGTAGAATTTGAAGAAGGTACGATAGGCATTGCTCTGAATTTGGAATCAAATAATGTCGGTGTTGTATTAATGGGTGACGGTTTGATGATACAAGAGGGAAGTTCTGTAAAAGCAACAGGAAGAATTGCTCAGATACCGGTAAGTGAGGCTTTTTTGGGCCGTGTTATAAATGCCCTGGCTAAACCTATTGATGGTCGAGGTGAAATTTCAGCTTCTGAATCCCGGTTAATTGAATCTCCCGCCCCGGGTATTATTTCTAGACGTTCGGTATATGAGCCTCTTCAAACAGGACTTATTGCTATTGATTCGATGATTCCTATAGGACGTGGTCAGCGAGAATTAATTATTGGGGACAGGCAGACCGGTAAAA